ATATACATACTTGTAGTACTGTAAATGAACATACTTTGGGACACAAAATACCCCACTCGAGATTTTCCTGTTTACGGGGGGTTTGCAGGAACGTTAGACATCTCACGAGTTTTGGGGGGTAGGGGGGTTTACCGCGAAAAAACCCTCAAAGAGTGGTGTTAGGTAACCCAGGGGGTAAATCTTATATTATGCCCTTGATATCCATATATGGGATTCTTGGAAGGAAAATCATTCATCACTCATATTGTTCCTTACATTCGGAGAAAATGTTCAACCCTAGAGGTCACTACTGTGTGCACTGTGAGATGCCAGAAGAAAGGAAAGAAAAAAAGAGAACCCCTTACCCTATGGAGAGAACGCCCGGCTTGCTGGGTAACGAGTCGTATGATGAACACCATGAACTTATGCCAGCGTAAAGGAAAGAATGAGGGGTCCATTCAATCAGTGGCCCTGAAATAGGAACCAAATGCCAGGAATAGTGCAAGTGGTGTAACCCCCACTATTATTGTACCTCACATTCATTCGTAAAATGTCGAAAAGGTAATAGGATACTGGGTTCTCACTACCCATATTTGTAAATACTGACGCCAATGTGGTTATGATAAGAGTATACACCTTAATCGTTATTATATATGATATTCTAGTATTATATATTCTTATGTATAGATATCTGTTATGTTTTCGTATAGTTTCTTATTTATTTGACGCAACCATGTATATATTCAATATATGGTTATATTACATATAGTGTATATATACATATGATTGATATAAATATGTGCTGATATTACATACATGTATATAGTACATATTATATGTTTGATATAAATATGTGGTAATATTACATACATGTATATATATACATCACGTTATGTTTACTATAAATATGGGGTGATATTACATATATGTATATATCGTACATACGTCGTAAACGACGTAAACGTCGTAAACGTTAATGCAAAGAATAGTTTAATGTAAGAATCCTAGCTTTGGGAGTTAGGGGTAGGAGTTAAAGTCTCCTTTGTTTGAGCAGAAGGGAGGAATTTAACCTCCGACATCCGGTTTACAAGACCGGCGCTCTGAGGCTGAGCTACTAGTGCAGGCTCATTCAAGGGCTTTGTTTTCGGTTCATCCTATAAGTGGGAAAAAGACCAGGAATAGAGAGAAGTAAAGGCAAGATGCTACTTGGCCAATGATGATAAAGGGTTGTTCTGCCGGCATACCTCCGATTCATGTTAGAATGGCTACGTCTGCAATTAAGGTTCAGAATAAGAATTGAGAAACTGGTCGGAACGCGAGTGTGCGTTGTTTAGACGTGTGTAGGAAAGGAACGACCATGAGGACAAGGATGGAGGCTAGGAGGGCCAATACTCCTCCTAGTTTATTAGGAATAGACCGCAGGATGGCGTATGCGAAGAGGAAATATCACTCAGGCTTAATGTGTGGTGGGGTAACTATAGGGTTGGCAGGCGTGAAGTTGTCGGGGTCTCCTAAAAGGTTTGGTGAAAATAGGGCCAATGAGGCTAAGGCAACTAGTAGTACTGCAAAGCCCAAAAGGTCTTTGTAAGAGAAATAAGGGTGGAATGATACTTTATCTGTGTTTGAGTTTAGGCCGATTGGGTTGTTAGAGCCTGTTTCATGTAGGAAAAGTAGGTGAAGGATCGTTATAGCTAAAATAACGAATGGGAAGAGGAAGTGGAAAGCAAAGAATCGGGTTAGGGTGGCGTTATCTACTGAAAATCCGCCTCAAATTCATTCGACGAGTATTGTGCCAACATAAGGTACGGCGGATAGAAGGTTGGTGATGACGGTTGCCCCTCAAAACGATATCTGTCCTCAAGGGAGGACGTAACCTACGAAGGCGGTCATTATTACAAGGAGAAGAAGTACTACTCCGACGTTTCATGTCTCCTTATAAAGGTAAGAGCCATAATAGAGGCCTCGGCCAATGTGGAAGTAAATACAAATAAAGAAGAAGGAAGCGCCGTTTGCATGAAGGTTACGGATAAGTCATCCATAGTTTACGTCACGGCAGATGTGGGCGACAGAAGCGAATGCTGATTCGACGTCGGGTGTGTAGTGTATTGCGAGGAATAGTCCTGTAAGGATCTGCGAAATAAGGCAAATACCTAGCAAGGAGCCGAAGTTCCACATTGCTGAAATATTAGAGGGTGTGGGGAGATCAACTAGTGCGTGGTTAACAATTTTTAGTAGCGGGTGGGTTTTCCGTAGGCTTGCCATTAAGTTTCTTATAGTTGAATAACAACAGTGGTTTTTCAAGCCACCAGTCCTGGTTAAAATCCTGGTAGGAATAATGACTTATATCGTGTTTGTGTTTCTGTTCGGCTTAGTATTAAGTGTGATTGTGGTTGCTTCTGGCCCCTCTCCTATTTTTGCTGCTTTAGCGTTGGTAGTGGTGGCGGGGATGGGTTGCGGGGTGTTGGTAAAGTATGGTGGTTCGTTTTTATCCCTAGTGTTATTTTTAATTTATTTAGGTGGGATGTTGGTTGTATTTGCCTATTCAGTAGCCTTGGTTGCTGATCCTGATCCGGCAATCTGAGGAAGCCCAGGGGCCGCGTTTCTTATAATAGCGTATGCGGTGGGGGTGGTGTTAACTGGTTGTTACTTAGGTGGGGGGTGATATGAAGCTTCTTGGGTGCCCGCTGACGGGCTTGAGGAGTATTTTCTTTTTCGGGGGGATGTTGGGGGGGTGGCCTTAATGTATTCGTCGGGAGGGAACATACTAGTAATTAGTGCATGAGTATTGCTGCTTACTTTATTAGTGGTTTTAGAGCTGACGCGGGGGTTGGCACGTGGGACTCTCCGTGCGGTTTAGAAGGAGACTAGCAGGGTTGTCAGGGTTAGGGTGAGTAGGAATAGGGTGAGATAAGTCTTAATTATACCTCGCTGTGTATTGCTTGCTGTTGTAATTAAAGGTATGTTAGATGTAATTAGTGCTTTTGGTCCGGCTTTCTCTAATCAGGTCTGATCAACCATTTGGCTAGCTACGGCCTGTCCTAGTGTAAGGTTTAGTTTTGGTATGAAGCGGTGGATAAGGGGTGGAAAAAAGCCTAATATGTTGGAGAAGTGGTGGGGAACAAGTACAGGTATAAACTTAAATTGTTTGCTGGTAAGAGATGCCAACTCAAGGGCAGTGATTAGGCCGAGGATAGTTACGAGCAGTGCTGCCAATTTCAATAGTGGGGGTATAGACATAACAGGTGTTTTTAGGGGGGTAATGCTTGAGGTAATAAGAAGTCCCGCAATGATACTTCCTCATGCTAGGCGTTTGATAGGGTTAATTACTGCAGGATTATTTTCGTTAATTGGTGAAAAAGAGTTAAATCGTGGATGGCCTATTGAGACAAAGAAGACAACTCGAAGGCTGTAGACGGCTGTAAATGATGTGGCAATAAGGGTTAGAGTGAGGGCTCAGGCGTTCAAGTGGGAGGTGTTCAGGGCTTCAATGATAGCATCTTTGGAGAAGAACCCAGCTAAGAATGGAGTTCCGGTGAGGGCTAAGCTACCAATAGTTAAGCATGAGGAAGTAAAGGGGGTGAGGTGATGTATTCCCCCCATTTTACGAATATCCTGCTCGTCGTTAAGGCTATGGATAATTGAACCTGAGCATAAAAATAGTATTGCCTTGAAAAATGCGTGGGTACAAATGTGTAAGAATGCGAGCTGCGGTTGGTTTAAGCCGATAGTAACCATTATAAGACCAAGTTGACTTGATGTTGAAAAGGCAACGATTTTCTTAATGTCGTTTTGGGTAAGAGCACAAGTTGCAGTGAAGAGGGTGGTTAAGGCACCTAAGCATAAACAGAGGGTCAAAGCCGCCGGATTGTTTTCTAAGAGCGGGCTTATACGTACTATAAGAAAAATACCGGCGACAACCATGGTGCTTGAGTGAAGTAGGGCAGACACCGGTGTAGGACCTTCCATGGCGGACGGTAGCCATGGGTGAAGTCCGAATTGGGCTGACTTGCCGGTGGCGGCAACGATTAGTCCTATAAGCGGGAGAGTTATGTCAAAGTCCTTTGCGGTGACAAACATTTGTTGTATCTCCCAGGAGTTAAGGTTGGTTGCTATTCATGCTATGGCAAGAATAAGTCCAATATCCCCCACCCGGTTGTAAACAACTGCCTGTAAAGCAGCTGTATTTGCGTCTGCTCGGCCATATCATCAACCGATAAGAAGGAAAGATATAATTCCAACTCCCTCCCATCCGATAAAAAGTTGAAACATGTTGTTTGCTGTTACTAGAACAATTATTGCGATAAGGAATACTAGTAAATATTTAAAGAACCGGTTCATGAAGGGGTCAGCGTGCATATACCATGATGCGAATTCTAGAATTGATCATGTTACGTAGAGTGCAATTGGGGTGAAAATAACTGAGTAGTGGTCAAACTTTAAACTAATATTGATGTCAAATGTAATGGTATTTATTCAGCTTCAGTTAGTAATAACTGCTTCTGCCCCCTCATTAAAAAATAAGAAGAGGGGTAGTAGGCTAACAAAAAATGCTAACTTTACTGCGGTTTTAACCTGTGTTAGTGCTCAGTCTGGGTGTTGTGGACGGGGCGTTAGGGTGGTTAATACCGGGTATGCGAGTAGTAAGAAGATAAAGATTAGGCTTGTTGTTATTATTAAAGAGGTGAGGTGCATAGCTGCTACTTGGATTTGCACCAAGAGTCTCTGGGACCTAAGGCCAGTGGATGAGCTATTATCCTTTAGAAGCTGCCCGAGTGAGCCTTGGGGTCAAACCAAGGTCATGAAAATTAGCAGTTTTCATTGCTGTCGAGCCTCTCTCGGTAAATAAGGGGATTTTAACCCCTGTTTTCAGAGCCACAGTCTAATGTCTTGTATTAAACTATATCTACAGGCAGCTCAGCCTCAGATTAACTCTGGTTTGAGGATAAGGAGGATTAATGGGAGCAGGTGTAGGAGCATAAGAAGGTGCTCCCGTGAGTGAGAAGGGTCTAGGGCAATAATATGGGTGGGTAGGGGGCCTCGTTGCGTCATAAGGAATATATAGAGTGAATATGCGGCAGTGATTAAGGTTCCTGCCCCAGTGAGAATTAAAGTTCAGTTGGATCAGCTAAAGAGAGAGGTAAGAATCATTAATTCTCCCATAAGGTTTGGTAGGGGGGGAAGTGCTAAGTTGGCTAAACTGGCGATGAATCATCAGGTTGTTATAAGAGGCAAAACTATTTGTAAACCACGGGCTAGTACTATTGTTCGGCTGTGAGTTCGTTCATAATTAGTGTTAGCTAGGCAGAATAGAGCAGAAGATGTTAGGCCGTGTGCGATTATAAGGATAAGTGCTCCGGTAAAGCCCCAGGGGGTTTGAATTAAAATGCCCCCGGCAACTAGGCCTATGTGACTTACTGAGGAGTAAGCAATCAAAGACTTTAGGTCCGTTTGTCGTAAACAAATTGACCCAGTTATCACTACTCCTCAAAGAGCAAAAATAATAAAGGGGTAGCTTAATTCTTTGGTTAGAGGTTCTAGTATAATTATTATTCGTATTATACCATAACCCCCAAGCTTGAGAAGTACAGCAGCAAGGACTATGGAGCCTGCGATTGGTGCTTCTACGTGTGCCTTGGGGAGTCAAAGGTGTACGCCGTAGAGGGGCATCTTAACTAAAAATGCTAGTAAACAGCCGGCTCATCATAGTTTATCCGCGTAAGAAGTTAAATGTATTGGTGCAGAGTATTGAAGGGTTAAGAGAGAGAGAGTCCCCGTGCCGTTTTGAAGGAGTAAAAGTGCCACGAGTAGTGGGAGAGAGCCTGCCAGCGTGTAGAATAAAAAATATGTACCTGCGTTTAAACGTTCTGTTTGGTTACCTCATCGGGTAATGAGTACCAGGGTTGGGATAAGAGTAGCTTCAAATATAATATAGAATAAAATAATTTCGGTGGCACCGAAGGCTATAATTAAAAAGATCTGTAGTGAGGTTAGTAGAGTAATAAACATTCGTTGTCGACTAACAGGTTCTGAAGAAGTGTGGTTCTGGCTGGCCAGGATCATTAAAGGCAATAACCAGCATGTTAAAACTAGAAGTGGGGTTGATAAAGGGTCTGTGGCTATATAGCTGTTCAAACAGGTTCAACCAGTTTCTGAAAGATTGGTTAATCATGAGAGGCTAATAAGGGCAATAATTAGGCTATGGGTGAGAGTCGCGGTTCATAGTCATTTTGATTGAAGCAGTCAAGTTGTTGGGACAAGCATGAGTGTTGGAATGAGGATTTTTAGCATTGTAGTAGGTTAAGGTTTTGGAGGCGGTCGCTTCCGTGGGTTCGGGAGGTGGCTACTAGTAGTGCTAAGCCTGCGCTTGCTTCGCAGGCAGAAAAAGCTAGTAGAAGTATAGGGGAAGCAGAAAAACTGGTAGAGTCTAGTTGTAAGGTCCAAATTGATAGGGCAATAAATAGGGAAAGTATCATGGCTTCCAAACATAATAGGGCTGAAAGTAGGTGGGTACGATGGAATGCTAGGCCGGCCACCCCCAACATAAAGGTTGATGAAAAGGCGAAGTGAACTGGGGTCATTAAACGGTTATGGACTTTAACCATAAGCTCTTGAGCCGAAATCAAGTATTTTATTTATACTAACCGCATATTCAGCTCATTCTAAGCCCCCCTGAAGCCATTCGTAGATTAGGCCTAGTGTTAAGAGAAGAAGAACAGCAAAAGCCCAAAGAAGGGTGATTTGGGGTGAGGGTAGTTGATCTCCTCAGGGGAGGGGTAAGAGCAGTGCAATTTCTAAATCGAAGAGAAGGAAAAGGATGGCGACTAAAAAGAAGCGAAGTGAAAATGGTAAACGGGCTGAGCCGAGCGGGTCGAATCCGCACTCGTATGGGGATAGTTTCTCGTGGTCAGGGGTCATCAGGGGAAGCCAAAATGACACAAGAGCTAGAATAGTAGAGAGTGTAGCGGCAATTAAAACAATTGTTGTGACTAGGTTCATTATCTTTCCTTGGATTCTAACCAAGGCCTGGTGATTGGAAGTCACTTATACTGGGACTAATACTAGAAAGATTAAGATCCTCATCAATAGATAGATACGTAAAGGAAGAGTCACACGACGTCTACGAAATGTCAGTATCATGCAGCCGCTTCAAATCCAAAATGGTGCTCAGATGTGAAGTGATATTGGATTTGACGGAGTAAGCAAGTGGCTAAAAATATAGAACCAATAATTACATGGAGTCCGTGGAAACCGGTGGCGACGAAGAAGGTGGAACCGTATACGCCGTCGGCGATTGTGAAAGGGGCTTCATAATATTCCAGGGCTTGAAGGAAGGTGAAGTAAAAGCCTAAAAGAATGGTTAATGCTAGGGATTGAATAGTCTGTTTCCGTTCTCCCTCCATAATGCTGTGGTGTGATCAAGTTACGGTAACTCCTGAGGCAAGGAGGACTGCAGTGTTTAGTAATGGAACTTCAAATGGGTCTAAGGGGACGATTCCTGTGGGAGGTCAACAACCGCCGAGTTCTGGGGTGGGGGCTAAACTGGCGTGATAGAAAGCTCAAAAAAAGCCCAAGAAAAAGAAGACTTCCGAGGTGATGAACAGAATTATTCCGTATCGTAGGCCCTTTTGGACTGGGGGAGTATGGTGTCCTTGGTAAGTGCCTTCTCGAATGACATCTCGTCATCATTGATACATGGTGAGAAGGAGAAGAATTAGTCCTGCAGTTATTAGTGTTGTAGAGTTGAAGTGGAATCAAATAGCAAGACCTGACGTTATTAGTAGGGCGGCAATTGCGCCCGTGAGAGGTCAGGGGCTGGGATCAACTATGTGGTATGCGTGTGCTTGGTGGGCCATTAGACGTTTTCTTGTAGATATAGGCTTAAAAGGAGGGTAAATACATAAGCTTGAATTATTGCTACTGCAATTTCTAAGAGTGTAAGAAGTACTATTAAAATTGTTGCTAGTATTGCTACGGCGGGCATTAACGGAAGAAGAGTTGCTGCAGCTATCGCGATTAGTTGAATCAAAAGGTGGCCGGCCGTGAGATTAGCCGTTAGTCGGACCCCAAGAGCGAGTGGTCGAATGAAAAGGCTAATTGTCTCGATCACGATTAATACAGGAATAAGGGGGGTTGGGGTTCCTTCGGGAAGTAAATGTCCTAGTGCCACGGTTGGTTGGTTTCGCATGCCAATAATAACCGTTATTAGTCAAAGGGGGACGGCGAATCCTAAATTTAATGATAGTTGTGTGGTAGGTGTAAAAGTATATGGGAGAAGCCCGAGCATATTTAAAGAGATTAAGAATAGTAATAAAGAAGTTAACAGTACAGCTCATTTGTGACCGGGGGTGTTTACAGGAAGGAGAAGCTCCTGGATAAATCGTTGGATAAATCAATTTTGGAGAGTAAGAAGTCGATTGTTTAGTCATCGAGATGTGGGTGCAGGGAATAGTAGTCAGGGGAGAGTGAGGGCAAGACCTATTAAGGGAATGCCTAGTAGAACGGGGCTTATAAATTGATCGAAGAGGCTTAATGTCATGGTCAGTTTCAGGGTTCCCCTTTAGGTTTCTGTGTGCTTTGCGGGGTGGGTTCATTGGGGAAAGTATGTGCTATAACTTTAGGGGGAAGAATGATTAGGAAAACCAATCACGAAAAGACTAAGATGGCAAATCAAGGTGTGGGATTGAGCTGGGGCATGTCGTTAAGGGTGGTTGGGAATCACCAATCTTTAGCTTAAAAGGCTAACGCTACTCCCGGTTTAGCTTCTTAACGAGGCGTCTTCAAGTATTAAGGATGATCAGTTTTCAAAGTGCTCTAGTGGTACTGCTTCTACTACAATGGGCATAAAACTGTGGTTAGCTCCGCAGATTTCAGAACATTGACCGTAAAACACCCCTGGGCGGGATGCAATGAAGGCCGTTTGGTTTAACCGTCCTGGGACCGCATCCATTTTTACACCAAGGGATGGGACGGCCCATGAGTGGAGAACGTCTTCAGCGGAGATTAGAACTCGGATTGGGGATTCGACAGGAATTACTATTCGATGATCTGCTTCAAGAAGCCGGAATTGTCCTGGGGTTAGGTCTTGCGTGGGGATCATATAAGAGTCAAATCCTAAGTCTTCGTAATCTGTGTATTCGTAGCTTCAGTATCACTGATGGCCTACGGCTTTAATTGTAAGGTGTGGGTCATTAATCTCATCCATAAGATAGAGGATTCGAAGGGACGGAAGGGCGATAAGGATAAGGATAATAGCTGGAAGAATTGTTCAAATGATTTCAATTTCTTGGGAGTCTAGAATATATTTATTGGTAAGTTTAGTAGATACTATAGCCACAATAATGTAAAGTACTAAAGTACTAATTAAGAAAACGATTATTAAGGCATGGTCGTGGAAATGAAGAAGTTCTTCTATAACGGGTGAAGCTGCATCTTGAAAGCCTAGCTGTGAGGGATGTGCCATTATTGTTTTAAGATACGCGGGGCTTAAACCCACTATTCTGCCTCGACAAGGCAGCGTAATATCTATTTACTAGTATCTTATAAAGAAAGTGACAGAGTGGTTGATGTAACTGGCTTGAAACCAGTTTACGGGGGTTCGATTCCTCCCTTTCTCGTTAGTCTGACTGAACTAAAACAAATGCAGGCTCTTCGAACGTGTGGTAAGGGGGAGGGCAGCCGTGCAGTCACTCTACATTAGTTGCAGTTAGTTCAACGGATAGTACTTCTCGTTTGGCGGCGAATGCCTCTCAAATGATGAACAGGAATATGATTACTGCCACAAGTGAGATTAATGAGCCGATGGAAGATACTGTATTTCAGAGGGTATAAGCGTCTGGGTAGTCTGAGTATCGTCGAGGTATTCCGGCTAAACCTAAGAAGTGCTGAGGGAAGAATGTTAAGTTTACACCAATAAACATAACCCCAAAGTGAATTTTTGTTCACGTGCTATGCAGGGTATACCCGGTGAATAGAGGGAATCAGTGGACAAAAGCGGCAACAATAGCAAATACAGCCCCCATAGATAAAACGTAGTGGAAGTGGGCTACAACGTAATATGTGTCATGTAAGACGATATCTAAAGAAGAGTTGGCTAGAACGATACCCGTTAGTCCTCCGACTGTAAATAGGAAAATAAATCCAATGGCCCATAGAAGAGGGGTTTCTCATTTAATAGAGCCCCCGTGAAGAGTTGCGAGTCAGCTAAACACTTTTACACCGGTGGGGATGGCAATAATTATTGTTGCTGATGTGAAGTAAGCTCGTGTGTCAACGTCTATACCAACCGTAAACATATGGTGGGCTCAGACAATAAAACCTAGAAGGCCGATGGCCATTATAGCTCACACTATTCCTATGTAGCCAAATGGTTCTTTTTTACCTGAGTAATAGGCAACGATATGTGAAATTATTCCAAAGCCTGGAAGAATAAGAATATATACTTCAGGGTGACCAAAGAATCAGAAAAGGTGTTGGTATAAAATAGGGTCTCCTCCACCAGCCGGATCAAAGAAGGTTGTGTTTAGGTTTCGGTCTGTGAGAAGTATTGTAATCCCGGCGGCAAGGACTGGTAGGGATAATAAAAGGAGGACTGCCGTAATGAGAACAGCTCACACGAAAAGGGGGGTTTGATATTGTGAGATGGCTGCCGGTTTCATATTAATAATGGTTGTAATAAAATTAATGGCACCAAGAATAGATGAAATTCCTGCCAGATGTAATGAAAAGATAGTTAAGTCTACTGATGCTCCGGCGTGGGCCAGGTTGCCGGATAGAGGGGGATAAACCGTTCACCCAGTCCCGGCTCCGGCTTCAACACCAGAAGATGCTAAAAGGAGCAGGAAGGAGGGGGGCAGAAGTCAAAAGCTCATATTATTTATTCGAGGGAATGCTATATCGGGGGCTCCAATCATTAATGGGATGAGTCAATTACCGAAACCTCCGATCATGATTGGTATTACTATAAAGAAAATCATTACAAAGGCGTGGGCTGTAACGATAACATTGTAAATTTGGTCGTCCCCAAGAAGGGCGCCAGGTTGGCTTAATTCAGCCCGGATTAGAAGGCTTAAGGCCGTACCTACTATACCAGCTCATGCACCAAATACTAGATACAGGGTGCCGATGTCTTTATGATTGGTCGAGAAAAATCAACGTGTGATTGCCACAGGTAAGATGGCTGAGTAAGCGGTGGATTGTAGCCCCATATACAGAGGTTTGAGCCCTCTTCTTATCAAGCCCTGAGGTGTACGGCACGTAAGATTGCAAATCCTAAAGAGCAGACGGAGAGTCTGCCGGGGCTTTCCCCGCCCCTCCCCCAGCCAGGGGGCGGGGAAAGGTAGACGGATGCTCGTTGGCTTGGGCGCTTAGCTGTTAACTAAGAGTTTGTAGGATCGAGGCCTGCCTGTCTAGAAAGGCTTTATCTTAATTAAAGTGTCTGCTTTGCACGTAGAAGATGTGGGGTAATGTCCCGCAAGTCTTACAGGAGCTGGAGGATTTACACCCCCGCTTAGGGCTTTGAAGGCCCTTGGACTACTGGTATCCTAAGCTTCTTAAAGGGCTAATACTGCTGCTGCAGCCGGGGTTAGGGGTAGAAGTGATAGGGTGGCTAGAGTAGATGCAGCTAGAGGAAGTGCAAGTTGTGTCGAGGGGAGGCGCCAGGGGGTAGTACCGGAAAGATTATTGGGGGAGATGGTAAGGGTTATGGCGTAGGTAAGTCGCAAGTAAAAATATAGGCTGAGGAGGGCGCTGAGAGCTGCAATGGTCGCCGCGGGGGCCAGGTCTTGTTTTGCTAGTTCTTGCAGAATAAGTCATTTTGGCATAAAGCCTGTGAGAGGGGGTAGGCCACCGAGGGATAGAAGTACGAGGGGGGTGAGGGTGGTAATCACGGGGGCTTTAGTTCAGGAGACAGCGAGTGTGTTGATGTTCAAGGCTTTATTGAGCTTAAATGTGAGAAAGGTGGAGAATGTTATAATGAAATAAGTAAAGAGGGCGAGGAGGGTAAGAGAGGGAGAGAATTGTAGTACTAGAACTATTCATCCTAAGTGGGCGATTGATGAGTAAGCTAAAATTTTCCGCAGTTGGGTTTGGTTTAGTCCGCCTCAGCCCCCCACGAGGGTGGAAGCAAGGCCTATTACTATAAGAGTGGAGGAGTTGGCGGGGTGAATTTGAACTAAAAGGGCGAAGGGGGCAAGCTTTTGTCAAGTGGATAAGATAAGACCGGTAGTAAGGTCTAGGCCCTGAAGGACTTCTGGAAGCCAGGCATGGACTGGTGCGAGACCAACTTTGAGTGCGAGGGCGAGCGTGATTATAGTAGAAGGAATAGGGTGGGTTATTTGTTCAATGCTTCATTGGCCGGTAAGTCATGCATTAGCTGTGCTAGCAAAAATAAGCATGGCAGCTGCAGTGGCTTGTGTAAGGAAATATTTGGTTGTAGCTTCTACTGCCCGAGGGTGGTGATTTTGTGCTATTAAAGGAATAATGGCGAGGGTATTTATTTCAAGTCCTATTCAGGCTAGTAACCAGTGCGAGCTAGCAAATGTAATGGTAGTTCCTAAGCCTAATCCAAATAAAAGAGCGGCTAAGATATAAGGGTTCATTAGTAAAAGAAGGATTTTAACCAACATGTTTGGGGTATGGGCCCAAAAGCTTAATTAGCTGATTCTACTAGGAAGTGGTGTAGTGGAAGCACAAAGAGTTTTGATCTCTTTAGGTAGGGTTCGAGTCCCTTCTTTCTAAGGATTCGGGGGGACTTTAACCCCCATAGTTCACTCTATCAAAGTGGTCCTTGGGTTTCAGGCACGAGTCCGGTGTTACAACTGGGGTGGTAGGCCTGCAAATGCTACGGGAAGGGCAAGATGTCAAATTACCAAGGCCAGAGTAAGAGGAAGAAAGCTTTTTCAAATAAGGTGTATAAGTTGGTCGTATCGGAACCGCGGGTATGAGGCTCGTACTCAAAGGAATACTATTGAGAGAAGAGCTGCTTTAATTATTAAATTAGTAGCCGTGAGTTCAGGTAGCGTGGGAACGTGGGAGGCTCCGAGAAATAGGGTAGCAGAGAGTGTGTTCATAAGTAGAATGTTTGCGTATTCTGCTAGGAAAAAGAGGGCAAAAGGTCCCCCTGCGTACTCGACATTAAATCCGGAGACCAGTTCCGATTCACCTTCGGTGAGATCAAAGGGGGCTCGATTAGTCTCTGCGAGGGTAGAAATATACCATATTGCGGCTAGGGGCCAGGCAGGAACAACCAGTCAGATGGCTTCTTGAGCTACGTTAAAGGTTTGGAGGGTAAATCCGCCTGTGAAGATAACGGCATTAAGTAAAATCAGGCCTAGGCTAACTTCATAAGAAATGGTTTGGGCAACAGCTCGAAGAGCACCAATTAAAGCGTATTTTGAATTCGAGGCTCAGCCTGAGCCTAGGATAGAGTAAACCGCTAGACTTGAGAGAGCTAAAATAAATAAAATACCTAAATTCAAGTCGGCAACTGGATATGGAAGGGGTATAGGAGCTCAAAGGGAGAGAGCGAGGGTTAAAGCTAGCATTGGGGCTAAGAGGAATAAGATGGGGGAAGAGGTAGAGGGTCGGATAGGCTCTTTAATAAATAGTTTAACACCGTCTGCGATGGGTTGGAGAAGGCCGTATGGTCCGACGATATTAGGGCCCTTACGTAGTTGCATATATCCAAGAACTTTCCGCTCAATTAAGGTAAGAAAAGCCACGGCAAGAAGGACGGGTACAATAAAGGCCAGGGGGTTGAGGATGTGGGTTATAAGGGCGGCTATCATAGTTGAGGAGAGGAGTTGAACCCCTGTTTAAAGTGTTTAAGTCTTTTGCAATAATCCGGACTCTGCCACCCCAACGTGTTATTATTTCGAACTTAAAAGGGCATGCCCTTTTGCCTATTTTAGTTGATTTCAATAGGAGGGGTGAGGCGTGCCTATAGTATTGGCCTCTTCTTTCCGGTCCTTTCGTACTAGAAAAAATCACAACATAGATAGAAACTGACCTGGATTACTCCGGTCTGAACTCAGATCACGTAGGACTTTAATCGTTGAACAAACGAACCCTTAATAGCGGCTGCACCATTAGGATGTCCTGATCCAACATCGAGGTCGTAAACCCCCTTGTCGATATGGGCTCTAAAAGGGGATTGCGCTGTTATCCCTAGGGTAACTCGGTCCGTTGATCGGCATTGCCGGATCTTATGGTCAGAATTTCTGTTTATTAGAGTTGCAACTCTTAGGTGTAGGAGGAAGTGCTCCCATTCCACGTGGGGGTTCTTTATTTCCCCGCGGTCGCCCCAACCAAAGACATATGGGGACGGGCCATTTGGTTTAGCCTCTTATTAAAGGTTATTTAACATGGTGTACCTTAGTGTCTAAAGCTCCATAGGGTCTTCTCGTCTTATGTAAGTATACCCGCTTCTGCACGGGAAGATCAACTTCACTGACCTGAAAAAGGAGACAGCTAAGCCCTCGTTATGCCATTCATACAGGTCTCCATTTAAAAGACAAGTGATTGCGCTACCTTCGCACGGTTAAAATACCGCGGCCGTTTAACATATAGTCACAGGGCAGGCTGGACCTCTTATACGCATATTTGCAAGAGGCGATGTTTTTGGTAAACAGGCGAGGCTTGTGTTTGCCGAGTTCCTTCTTTTTCTTTTAGTCTTTCCTTAAGGCACACCAGTGTGGGGTTAACGGGTAATTATTGGATGATTTCCTGGTTACTTACTTACTTTTCATTTCCCTCTTTGTTTGGGGCCGTTAAGTTTCGGTGGGGGTTCGTTCCGATTTACACTTGTGCAAGGAGAGAGACGTTTGCTCTCTTGTTACTCATATTAGCATAGACGCTCTCATGGTTGCATGAGACGACCTGATACTATTAGGGGGTTAAGAGTTAAATATCTAAATATAGGGCTGGGTTGAATGCTCGAGCTTTAACGCTTTCTACTTGGGTGGCTGCTTTTAGGCCCACGGGGGCATAGTACCTTAATAAATATGATCTTTACCCTCCTTGGAAAGTTGTATCTTGTGTCAAAGGGGCTGTACCCCCTTTAACTAACTCTCTCAGCTTCTATTGCATCGGCAGGGGTGAGGCCGTGTTGAAGAGAGAAGCCGGGAGGCTGAACTCCTATCCAATTCTCAGGTAACCAGCTATAACTAGGTTCGGTAGGTCTGTCACCTCTACTCAAAGCTCCTCCCACTCTTTTGCCACAGAGACGGGTTTGCCCTATTACTAGGCTGTCTTGGAGTAGCTCACTTAGTTTCGGGGTTTCAAACTAAAGTGCTCTTTGCTTGAATTATTCTAACTAAATCATGATGCAAAAGGTACGAGGTAAAATCTCTGCTTTTCTTTGCTTCACTGAGTTGTTTCATTTCTCTTTCAGCGTTCCCTTGCGGTACTTTCTCTGTTGCTCCAGTGTTCCTTTTCTGTCGCCCATACTAAGGATGTGAAATGGTTTGTTTAGGTATAATTGGTATATTTGGGGTTATTAATATCGGTTTGTTGTGTTTGCGGGGTGGGCTAGCTAGTCGGCTTCAGGGTAATCCGATTTGCACGGATGACTTTTCAGTGTAAGGGAAATGCTATCCTATTTTAGCTATACTCTGATTTTTCCAAGTGCACCTTCCGGTACACTTACCATGTTACGACTTGCCTCCCCTTTGCGGCTTTAGTGTGTTAATTACTAGGATAATATGCTTGGGGAGAGTGACGGGCGGTGTGTACGCGCTTCAGAGCCAATTTCAGTGGAACACTCTATTTTCCACTTACTACTAAATCCTCCTTCAGATAAACTTTTCAGTACATCATTCGTATTCGCTATATTAGCGAATGTAGCCCATTTCTTCCCCTCTCATGCGCTACACCTCGACCTGACGTTTTGGGTGGTGCCAATTTTGCTTACTATAAGACCCTCACAGGGTAAGCTGACGACGGCGGTATATAGGCGGGTAAAACAAGGGAGGGTGAGGTTGAACGGGGGTTATCGGTTCTAGAACAGGCTCCTCTAGGGGGATCTAAAGCACCGCCAAGTCCTTTGGGTTTTAAGCTAATGCTCGTAGTACCCTGGCGGATAGATTATGTATTACTCTATAAATGTTTACGGCTAAGCATAGTGGGGTATCTAATCCCAGTTTGTATCATAGCTTTCGTGGGGTCAGGTAAAATAAAGCCACTTTCGTGGTGGGGCTTCGTATCTTCGAATACGTATAACTGCTTTGAAGATGTTCGGCTTTAGTTGAATAATATCTTAACCACGCTTTACGCCGGTGTCTATCAACTCGGGTCACTCGTATAACCGCGGTGGCTGGCACGAGTTTTACCGGCCCTCTTAGCTTTAACTAAGTCAAGTTTTCACTTATAGCTTAAGGTTTACCACTGCTGAATTCCCTTGGGGGTGTGGCTAAGCAAGGCGTCATGGGCATGATTAAAGTGTGCCTGATACCAGCTCCCTGTCTTCAGGAAGAAGACGTGGGGCATTCTCACAAGAGCGCGGATACTTGCATGTGTAAATATAGCTAAAGTTGATAGTAAAGTCAGGACCAAGCCTTTGTGCTTGCGAGGCTTTCTAGGGCCTATCTTAACATCTTCAGTGTTATGCTTTAATTAAGCTACGCTAGC